ATTATATAATGTTGGACTTTTTAGCATTGGGGTATATCCCTTAAAACTTGGTAGGAATTTTTAGGTTTATATTTGGGAAATTATGTGGCGAATTGATGCGATGTGTATGTATATATATATATATAATGCGGATAGCTAACCCATATTTCAACTTGTTAGCTTATACGTTCTCGAACTTTCCTTGGTTTTGGGGTTTGACAAGGATAACAGGATTTGCTGAGCGTAGGGGGTAAGGGGGTTTGTCGCACAGAAGCCGAAAGGGGGGGCATATATATAAGAGCAAGTTGAAGAAAGAATGAATATGTTATGCACTTGAGTTAAAAATATGTAATTCTTAAGTTATGTCTTTCAATAATTAACTTACTTTAATCCAAGCAAGGAATATGTTCAACCTTAATTTACCATTTGAGCCTGCACTCTGATATGCAAGATGAAAGGTAACCAAAAAGAGAACCCCTATGCATATAAAAGAATGCTCGGCATGTGGGATTAATGAAGAGTATGTACTTACATCATTTAACCAGATGCCAGATATAATGTATGGAGGGTGGAATTTTACAGCCATGTCCGTGAGATTCCAAGCCAAATGCAAGTAATAATTCATTTTGCGCCACCCCCACGATTATTGTCCCTGATCTTATCATGAATAGAATACCTTAATATAAACCAGTAGGTGATCTCTTACTATATTAATATAATTGAGTTAAATATAAGTTAATAATTCAAGAGAAAATTTGAGAACCAATTATAGTGGAATAATCTATTTCTTCAAGTTAAAATAAAATAATTGTGAATTTTAATTTTTTGGTTTATGTATACCTTGATTATTAGTACTTGCTTTAAGGTTAATATAAATGAATGGTGATAATACATATATTAGTACTAGTACATTATGTAATATAATACATATATGTACTAAACCATACAGGTTATTATCAGAAGATAGTTTAATTTAGAATTCTGGCTTTGGGAGTCAGGGGTGGGAGTTAAAATCTCTCTTTTCTGGGCGCTAGGGAGGAATTTAACCTCCGATCTTCGGATTACAAGACCGATGCTTTTAGACTAAGCTACTAGGGCAAGCTCATTTTAGTGCTTTATTTTCTAGTCATCCTGCCAGTGGGGTAAGAATCAGGAATAGTGCGAAGTAAAGGATTGATGCGATTTGTCCAATGATGATATATGGGTGTTCTACAGGTATACCTCCAATTCATGTTAGGATAATTATGTCTGCTACTAAAGTTCAGAATAGGAATTGGGTGATTGGGCGGAATGTCAATCCTCGTTGTTTTGAGGTGTGTAAGATTGGCACTACTATTAGTACTAGAATGGAGAATAATAGTGCAAGAACCCCTCCTAGTTTATTTGGAATAGATCGTAGGATAGCGTAGGCAAATAGGAAATATCATTCTGGCTTAATATGTGGGGGAGTGACTAGTGGATTTGCTGGGGTGAAGTTTTCTGGATCTCCAAGCATGTTTGGGGAGAATAGTGCTAGTGATGTAAGGGCTAGTAATATTAGTACGAATCCTAGAAGGTCTTTGTAAGAAAAATATGGGTGGAAGGAAATTTTGTCTGCGTCGGAGTTTAATCCGGCTGGGTTATTTGATCCTGTTTCGTGTAAAAAGAGAAGGTGTAGGATGGTTGCGGCGGTGACAACAAAAGGCAGGAGGAAGTGGAATGCGAAGAATCGTGTTAGTGTTGCATTGTCTACTGAAAAACCACCTCAGATCCATTGGACAAGGGTATCTCCTATGTAGGGGACTGCTGATAATAGATTTGTAATTACTGTGGCACCTCAGAAGGATATTTGTCCTCATGGAAGGACGTAGCCGACGAAGGCTGTTATTATGACTAGTAGGAGTAGGACTACCCCAATGTTTCAGGTTTCTTTGTATAGGTAAGATCCATAGTATAGGCCACGAGCGATGTGTATATAAATACAAATGAAAAAGAATGATGCCCCGTTGGCGTGTAGGTTGCGGATGAGTCACCCATAATTTACATCTCGGCAGATGTGAACTACAGATGAAAATGCGGTTGAGATATCAGAGGTATAGTGTATGGCTAGGAATAGCCCGGTTAGGATTTGGGTAATTAAGCATAATCCTAGAAGGGATCCGAAGTTTCATCATGCGGAAATATTGGATGGTGTTGGGAGATCGACTAGTGCGTCATTAGCGATTTTCATTAGTGGGTGGGTTTTTCGTAGGCTTGCCATTATTGTTCTTGTAGTTGAACTACAACGGTGGTTCTTCAAGTCACTGGTCTCGGTTAAAGTCCGAGCAAGAATTATGACTTATTTTATGTTTTTGTTATTGGTAGCTTTAGTTGTGGGTTTAATTGCTGTTGCTTCTAATCCTACGCCTTATTTTGCTGCTTTGGGTTTAGTAGTAGCAGCGGGGGTTGGGTGTGGAATTTTAGTTGGTTATGGGGGTTCTTTTTTATCTCTGGTTCTTTTTTTAATTTATTTAGGGGGGATACTTGTAGTGTTTGCTTATTCAGCGGCTTTGGCTGCCGAGCCTTTTCCAGAAGCTTGGGGAAGTCGTTCTGTGGCCGGGTATGTATTGGTGTATTTGTTAGGTGTTATATTGGCAGCTGGGTTATTTTGAGGGGGGTGATATGAGGGTTCTTGAGTGGTTGTTGATGGGTTAAAGGAGTTTTCTATATTGCGTGGTGATGTTAGTGGTGTGGCTATTATATATTCTTTTGGTGGGGCAATGTTAGTTATTTGTGCATGGGTATTGCTTTTAACTTTACTTGTGGTGTTGGAGCTTACTCGGGGATTAAGTCGGGGTACTCTTCGGGCTGTTTAAATAAGAGTTAGGAGAATGGCTAGGGTTAGGGTTAGGAGGAAGATAGTAAGGTAGGTTTTAATTATACCCCGTTGGATATCACTTGTAATTTTTGATATTATTATTTGGGTTAGTGCTAGTCCTTTTGGTCCTGTGATTTCAAGTCATGTTTGGTCAAGTTTAGTGGCCACTGATTGTCCTAGAGTTAGGTTGAGTTTAGGGGGGAGTCGGTGAATTATTGCGGGGAAGTATCCTAGTATGTTTGAGAAGTGGTGTAGAGAAATTGTAGGAGTGATTTTGACTTGTTTATTAGTCATGGCTGTAAGTTCTATGGCCACTAGAAGTCCGGCGATGGTTACTATGAGGGCTGCTAGTTTTAGGGTAGTTGGTATTGTCATGATAGGTGTTTTTGAGGGCAGGAAGTTGGATGTAATGATTAGTCCTGCAATAATGCTTCCTCAGGCAAGTCGTTTAATTGGATTAATTACTAGTGGGTTGTTTTCATTAATAGGAGATAATGGCAGGAATCGGGGGGATCCCATGGTTACGAAATATACTACTCGGAAGCTGTAAACTGCGGTGAATGATGTGGCGATTAGTGTAAGGGTTAGGGCTCAGGCGTTGAGGTAGGAGGTGTTTAGGGCTTCAATAATAGCATCTTTTGAGAAGAACCCGGCTAGGAATGGAGTTCCTGTTAATGCTAGGCTACCAATTGTAAGGTAGGTTGAGGTGGCGGGTATTAAATTGTGGAGGCCTCCTATTTTTCGAATGTCTTGCTCATCGTTTAGGCTATGAATGATTGATCCGGAGCATAGGAATAGTATGGCTTTGAAGAATGCGTGTGTGCAGATGTGTAGAAATGCTAGTTGTGGTTGATTTAATCCAATTGTAACTATTATTAGGCCCAGTTGACTGGATGTTGAGAAAGCTACAATTTTTTTGATATCATTTTGGGTTAGAGCACAGGTGGCTGTAAATAGTGTGGTGAGTGCTCCCAAGCAAAGACAGATTGTTAATGCTAGGGTGTTGTTTTCTATAAGGGGGTGGAGGCGGATTAATAGGAAGATTCCTGCAACGACCATGGTGCTGGAGTGGAGTAGGGCAGATACTGGCGTAGGGCCCTCCATGGCAGAAGGGAGTCAAGGATGTAGGCCAAATTGGGCCGATTTTCCTGTTGCTGCGAGGATTAGTCCGATTAGGGGAATCGTCATGTCAAAGTTTTTTGATAAGAAAAAGATTTGTTGAATTTCTCAGGAGTTAAGGTTTATTGCAAATCATGCTATGCTTAGGATTAGTCCGATATCTCCTACTCGGTTGTAGATAACGGCCTGGAGGGCTGCTGTGTTAGCATCTGCTCGTCCGTACCATCACCCGATTAGTAAAAAGGATATGATTCCGACTCCTTCTCAGCCAATAAATAGTTGAAATATGTTGTTGGCTGTGACTAGGGTAATTATGGCTACTAGGAATAAGAGTAAGTATTTAAAAAATCGGTTTATGTTAGGGTCAGAGTGTATATATCATAGCGCAAATTCTAGAATTGATCAAGTAACGTAAAGGGCAATTGGGGTGAAGATGAGGGAGTAGTGGTCAAACTTGAAGCTGATGTTTGTGTCGAACATGTGTGTGTTTATCCAGTGTCAGTTTGTAGTAATGCTTTCTGCTCCTTGGTCTAGAAAAATTATAAGCGGGAGGAGACTGATGAAAAATGAGGTGCTGACGGCGGTTTTAACGTGTGTGTTTGCTCATTCTGGGTTTTGTGGCTTTGGGCTCAGTGTTGTTAATAGCGGGAATATAAGGATTGTAAGAACTAGAATAAGTGAGGATGATATAATTAGGGTTGTTGAATTCATAGCTTCCACTTGGATTTGCACCAAGAGTTTTTGGTTCCTAAGACCAATGGATGAACTGTTATCCTTCAGAAGCGTAAGGAAGCCGCGGATTTTAACCGCGGTGCATAAGGATTAGCAGTACTTATTGATTTCTGTCCTTCCTTGGTGAGTAAGGGGATTTTAACTCCTGTTTTTAGAATCACAATCTAATGTTTTGGTTAAACTATACTTACTAGTAACATCAGCCTCACATGAGTTCTGGTTTTGTTATAAGGAGGATTACTGGAATCAGGTGGAGGGCTATTAATAGGTGTTCTCGAGTGTGGAATGGTGGGAGTTTGGTAATATGGCTTGGTGTTGGGCCTCGTTGAGATATCAGGAATATATATAGGGAGTAGCCTGCTGTAATTAATGTTCCTGCCCCTGTAAGTGCGATGGTTCATGGTGATCAGTTAAATAGTGTTGTAATAATTATAAGTTCTCCTATTAGGTTGGGTAGTGGGGGTAATGCTAGATTAGCCAGGTTGGCAATGAATCATCATACTGCTGTTAGTGGGAAAATTATTTGTAAGCCTCGAGCAAGGATCATAGTTCGACTGTGGGTTCGTTCATAGGCTGTGTTGGCCAAGCAGAATAATATTGATGACACTAGTCCGTGGGCAATTATTAGGATAATAGCTCCTGAGAACCCTCATGGAGTTTGGATTAGAATTCCGCCTGCTACGAGTCCTATATGGCTTACAGATGAGTAGGCAATTAGAGATTTGAGGTCTGTTTGACGGAGGCAAATTGATCCTGTTATGATGATGCCTCATAGTGCTAGGATAATAAATGGATATACCAGTTCTTTGGATAGTGGGTCTAGTATAATTATTATTCGCATTATTCCATATCCGCCTAGTTTTAGCAATACTGCTGCTAGTACTATGGATCCTGCGACTGGGGCCTCAACGTGTGCTTTTGGTAATCACAGGTGTACTCCATATAATGGTATTTTTACTAAGAATGCAATTAAACAGCCGGCTCATCAGATTTTGTGGCCTCAGGAGCTTAGGAGTAGAGGTTGGGAATACTGGATTACTAACATGGATAGGGTTCCTGTGGATTGTTGAAGTAGGAGTAGGGCGACTAGTAATGGCAGGGATCCTGCCAGGGTATAAAATAGGAAGTAGGTTCCCGCATTGAGGCGTTCAGTTTGGTTTCCTCATCGGGTAATAATAATGAGGGTTGGGATAAGCGTAGCCTCAAACATAATGTAAAATATAATGATTTCAGTGGCGCCGAATGCTATAATTAAGAAGGTTTGTAGTGAAGTGAGAAGTGTGATGTATAGGCGCTGTCGGCTAATTGGTTCAGGGTTGATATGGTTTTGACTAGCCAGAATTATTAGTGGAAGAAGTCAACATGTCAGCACCAGAAGGGGGGTTGAGAGTGGATCTGTGGCCAAATATGAGTTAGATATAGTCCACCCGGTCTCTGATGTTCATTTTAATCATGTGAGGCTAATGAGGGCAATTAAGAGGCTATGCGCGGTTGTAGTTGTTCATAATCATTTAGGAGAAGCTAGTCAGATTGTCGGGAATAGTATAATGGTGGGGATTAATACTTTTAGCATTGTAGTAGATTAAGGTTTTGTAAGCGGTCGGTTCCGTGGGTTCGGGCTGTAGCTACTAAAAGTGCGAGGCCCGTACTTGCTTCACAGGCAGAGAAAGCTAGTAAGAGTATAGGGGCTGCGGAGAAGCTTGTTGATTCGAATTGTAGGGCCCATAGGGCTAGTGCAATAAATAGGGATAATATTATTCCTTCTAAGCACAGGAGTGCGGAGAGTAGGTGGGTGCGGTGGAATGCTAGTCCTATAAGTCCTAAAATGAATGCTGAGCTAAAGCTAAAATGTACTGGTGTCATAAGGGGGTCATGGACTTAAACCATAATTTCTGAGCCGAAATCAGAGGTCTTGTTTTGGACTAACTCCCTATTCTGCTCATTCTAGTCCACCTTGGGTTCATTCATAAATTAGTCCCAGGGTTAATAGGATTAGGACTGTGGTGGCTCAAAAGAATGTTCCGGTGGGGTTGTGGAGTTGGTCCCCTCATGGCAGGGGAAGGAGGAGGGCAATTTCTAGGTCGAATAGGAGGAACAGGATTGCTACTAGGAAGAATCGTAGTGAAAAGGGCAGTCGGGCAGATCCTAGTGGATCAAATCCGCATTCATAGGGGGATAGTTTTTCTGCGTCTGGGTTTATTTGTGGCAGTCAGAAAGACACGATTGCCAGGATTGAGGATAGGGCTACTGTAATAGTGAGGATAGTTATGATTAGGTTCATTATCTTTCCCTGGGGTTTAACCAAGACTAAATGATTGGAAGTCACTTGTACTAACTTTAAATACTAGAAAGATTATGAGCCTCATCAATAGATGGATACGTAGAGGAATAGTCATACTACGTCAACAAAGTGTCAATATCAGGCGGCGGCTTCAAAGCCAAAATGATGTTCGGATGTAAAGTGGTATTGGATTTGGCGGAGGAGACATACGCCTAGGAATGTGGAGCCAATAATGACGTGTAGTCCGTGGAATCCTGTGGCAACGAAGAATGTAGAGCCATATACTCCATCTGCGATCGTGAATGGTGCTTCGTAGTATTCTATGGCCTGGAGGGCAGTGAAGTAAAATCCTAGTAGGATTGTAAGTGCGAGAGATTGAATAGCCTGTTTTCGTTCACCTTCTATGATGCTGTGGTGAGCTCATGTGACTGTTACTCCGGATGCTAGTAGAACAGCTGTATTAAGCAGAGGAACTTCGAAGGGGTCTAATGTAATAATTCCTGTTGGGGGTCAGCATCCTCCGAGCTCTGGTGTTGGTGCCAAGCTTGAGTGGTAGAAAGCTCAGAAGAATCCTAAGAAGAAGAATACTTCAGAAGTAATAAATAGGATTATTCCATAACGTAGTCCTTTTTGTACTGGTGGCGTGTGATGACCTTGGAAGGTTCCTTCTCGGATAATGTCACGTCATCATTGATATATTGTAAGAAGTAGGAGAATTATTCCAAGGGTTATTAGTGTTGTAGAGTGGAAGTGAAACCAGATTGCTAGGCCGGATGTTATTAATAGAGCACCGACGGCTCCGGTTAGTGGTCATGGGCTTGGATCAACCATATGATATGCATGTGCTTGGTGGGCCATTAAACGTTTTCTTGCAGGTAGAGACTTAGGAGTAGTACGAATACGTAAGCTTGGATTATTGCTACTGCGACTTCTAGGAGTGTTAGGAGGAAGAGAACGGTAGCGGTTAAGATTGCCACTGTTGGTATTATTGGTAGAAGAACGAATACAGCTGTGGCAATAAGTTGAATTAATAAATGACCTGCGGTTAAATTGGCTGTAAGTCGAACGCCCAGGGCTAATGGTCGGATGAATAGGCTAATTGTTTCGATAATAATTAGTACGGGAATTAGGGGGATAGGCGTTCCTTCTGGTAGAAGGTGTCCGAGGGCGACTGTTGGTTGGTTTCGCATTCCAATGATTACGGTAGCAAGTCATAGTGGTACGGCAAATCCTATATTTAATGATAGTTGAGTTGTGGGTGTAAAAGTATACGGCAAAAGACCCAGCATGTTAATGGTAATAAGGAATACTATTAATGAGGCCAATAGAAGTGCTCATTTATGTCCCCCTACATTTAGGGGCATTATTAATTGGTTAGTAAATCGGTTAATGAATCATGTTTGGATGGTGATAAGTCGGTTGTTGATTCATCGGGATGGGGGAGTTGGGAAGAGGATTCATGGTAGTGCGATTGCAATAGCGATGAGTGGGATTCCTAGGAAGGATGGGCTTGCGAATTGGTCGAAAAAGCTTACTATCATGGTCAGTCTCAGGGTTCTGTTTTGTGTTTTTCTTCACTTATTGGAGTTGGTTCATTTGGTGTAGTGTGGTTTAAGATTTTAGTTGGGATAATGGTAAGAAAGATGATTCATGAGAATACTAGAATTGCAAATCATGGATTGGGGTTTAATTGAGGCATTTCACTAGAGGTGGTCGGTAGGCACCAAACTTTGGCTTAAAAGGCCAACGCTTTGTCCGATAATTAGCTTTCTAGTGAGGCGTCTTCTAGTATTAGTGAGGATCAGCTTTCGAAGTGCTCTAGTGGAACTGCTTCGACTACGATAGGCATAAAGCTGTGGTTTGCCCCGCAAATCTCAGAGCACTGTCCGTAAAATACGCCTGGGCGTGAGGCAATGAAAGCAGTTTGGTTAAGTCGTCCTGGTACTGCGTCCATTTTTACGCCTAGGGACGGAACGGCTCAAGAGTGTAATACATCTTCGGCGGATACTAGAACACGAACTGGCGATTCTATGGGGACTACTATTCGGTGGTCTGTTTCTAGGAGCCGGAATTGGCCTGGTGTTAGGTCTTGGGTTGGGACTATGTAGGAGTCGAAGCCCAGGTCTTCATAGTCTGTGTACTCGTAGCTTCAGTATCATTGATGTCCTATGGCTTTGATTGTTAGATGAGGGTCGTTGATTTCGTCTATAAGGTATAAAATTCGAAGGGATGGCAAGGCAATCAAAACTAGAATAACAGCTGGTAAAATAGTTCATACGATTTCGATTTCTTGGGAGTCTAAGATATATTTGTTAGTAAGTTTGGTTGAAACCATTGCAATAATAATATAGAGTACTAAGGTGCTGATTAGGAACACGATTATTAGGGCGTGGTCATGGAAGTGAAGAAGTTCCTCTATAACGGGTGATGCCGCGTCTTGGAATCCTAGTTGCGTGGGATGTGCCATTAAGCTTAAAGCTTAAGACATACAGGGATTTAACCTGCAATTTCACCTCGACAAGGTGATGTAATTTGCATATTTTACTAATGTCTTTAGAAGAAAGTGACAGAGTGGTTATGTGACTGGCTTGAAACAAGTATACGGGGATTCAATTCCTTCCTTTCTCGTTAGTTTGATTGAACTTGGACGAATGCTGGTTCCTCAAATGTGTGGTAGGGCGGAGGGCACCCATGAAGTCATTCTGCGTTTGTTATAGTTAATTCTACTGAGGATACTTCTCGTTTAGCGGCGAAGGCTTCTCATAGGATAAATAGGAATATAATTACTGCTACTAGGGAAATAAGAGATCCGATAGATGATACTGTATTTCACAGGGCGTAGGCATCTGGGTAGTCAGAGTATCGTCGTGGCATTCCTGCTAGGCCTAGGAAGTGTTGTGGGAAGAATGTAAGATTTACGCCGATGAATATTACTCCGAAATGGATTTTTGTTCAGGTGTCGTTTAATGTATATCCTGTAAATAGGGGGAATCAGTGAACGAAGGCTGCCATAATGGCAAATACGGCACCTATTGATAATACATAGTGGAAGTGTGCAACTACATAATATGTGTCGTGAAGGCCAATGTCAAGTGATGAGTTGGCTAGGACAATCCCTGTTAGGCCACCGACTGTAAAAAGGAAAATGAACCCCAGGGCTCATAGCATGGGCGTTTCTCATTTAATTGATCCTCCGTGAAGTGTGGCTAATCAGCTAAATACTTTTACACCTGTTGGGATAGCGATAATTATTGTTGCGGATGTAAAGTATGCACGAGTATCTACGTCTATTCCAACAGTAAACATGTGATGGGCCCATACAATAAATCCTAGGAGACCGATAGCTATTATAGCTCAGACTATTCCTATGTAGCCGAATGGTTCTTTTTTACCTGCGTAGTAGGCTACAACGTGTGAAATGATTCCAAATCCAGGTAAAATAAGAATGTAAACTTCTGGGTGACCAAAGAATCAGAATAGGTGTTGATATAGGATTGGGTCTCCTCCCCCTGCTGGGTCAAAGAATGTGGTATTAAGATTACGGTCTGTAAGGAGTATTGTAATTCCAGCAGCTAAAACTGGTAGGGATAAGAGAAGAAGCACGGCTGTTACGAGCACGGCTCAAACAAAGAGAGGTGTTTGATATTGAGAAATGGCTGGTGGTTTTATATTAATAGTTGTGGTGATGAAGTTAATTGCTCCTAAAATTGATGACACACCTGCTAGGTGAAGAGAGAAAATTGTTAGGTCTACGGATGCTCCTGCGTGGGCAAGATTACCCGCGAGTGGGGGATAAACTGTTCATCCTGTTCCGGCCCCGGCCTCGACACCAGAAGAGGCTAGTAGTAGAAGGAAAGATGGGGGTAGGAGTCAAAAGCTTATATTATTTATTCGTGGGAATGCTATATCAGGTGCCCCAATCATTAGGGGTACGAGTCAGTTTCCAAACCCTCCAATAAGGATTGGTATTACTATAAAGAAAATTATTACGAAGGCATGGGCAGTAACAATAACATTATAAATTTGGTCATCGCCCAGAAGTGATCCGGGTTGGCTTAGTTCGGCTCGAATGAGAAGGCTTAGGGCGGTTCCCACTATTCCGGCTCAGGCACCAAATACAAGATAAAGGGTACCAATGTCTTTGTGGTTTGTAGAAAAGAATCAGCGTGTAATTGCCACAGGTAGGGTAGCCGAGCGCTTAGGCGGTGGGTTGTAGCCCCGAAGACAGAGGTTTAAGTCCTCTCCCTATCACAGCCCCGTGGTGTAGAAACATGTTGGATTGCAAATCCAGAGACGTAGATTGATAGTCTGCCGGGGCTTTTCCCGCCTTACTAGGCTATAGGCGGGAAAAGTAGATGGATGCTCGCTGGCTTGAGCGCTTAGCTGTTAACTAAGAGTTTGTAGGATCGAGGCCTTCCCATCTAGTAAGGCCTTAGTTTAATAAAAACATTTGATTTGCAATTAGAAAATGCAAGATAGACTCTTGTAGGTCTTATCAGGGACTAGAAGATTTTCACTTCTACTTAGAGCTTTGAAGGCTCTTGGTCTGATGTTATCCTAAGTCCCTAGGTGGTTAGTATTAGGATAGCTGGGGTTATTGGCAGAAGTCCTAGGGCAATTGTGGTGGATAGGGTTAGTGGGAGAGAGGATTGGGTTGTTTGGGTTCGTCACGGGGTGATTGAGTTGGTTGTGTTAGGGGAGATTGTTAGTGTTATTGCGTAACAGAGGCGTAGGTAGAAGTATAGGCTTAGTAGGGCGGCTAAGGCCATAATTGTGGCGGTAATTGGAAGGTTCTGTTTTGCCAGTTCTTGTAGAATTAATCATTTTGGTATGAATCCAGTTAGTGGTGGTAGGCCCCCTAATGATAGTAGTACTAGGGCAGTGGTTGTTGTTAGGGTTGGGTTTTTTGATCAGATTATTGTAAGGGTATTAATCTTCGTGGCGGATGATGTTTTTAGGGTGAGGAATGCTGCGGATGTTATGAAGATATATGTTCCTAGGGCAAGGAGGGTAAGTTGTGGGGCGTATTGGAGAATAATAATTATTCAGCCCATGTGAGCGATTGAGGAGTAAGCTAGGATTTTTCGTAGTTGGGTTTGGTTTAATCCACCTCATCCTCCAACTAGTGTGGATATAATTCCTAGAGCAGTTAATAGTACTGGGTCCACTGCTTGGGCTGTCTGGATAATTAGGGCGAATGGGGCAAGTTTTTGTCAGGTTGACAAAATTAGTCCTGTTAGGAGGTCTAGTCCTTGTAGAACTTCTGGTATTCAGAAGTGTATTGGTGCTAGTCCAATTTTAAGTGCTAGGGCAGTAATAATTATTGTACTAGCAATTGGGTTTGATATATTATTTATATCTCATTCTCCTGTAATTCAGGCATTTGTTGTGCTTGCAAACATGATTATTGCTGCTGCGGTGGCTTGAGTTAGGAAGTATTTTGTGGTTGCTTCTACTGCACGGGGGTGGTGATGTTGCGCTATTAAGGGGATAATTGCTAGGGTATTAATTTCTAGTCCTATTCAAGCTAGTAGTCAGTGGGAGCTGGCGAAGGTTAAGGTGGTTCCTAATCCTAGGCTGGATAGTAGGATTGTGAGTACGTAGGGGTTCATTGATGGAGGAGGGACTTTAACCGTCATGTTCGGGGTATGGGCCCGAAAGCTTTATTAGCTGACCCCATCTTAGAAAGTGGTGTAGAGGAAGCACTAAGAGTTTTGATCTCTTGGGCATGGGTTCGATCCCCTTCTTTCTAAGAACTGAGGGGATTTTAACCCCTATAAGCCACTCTATCAAAGTGGTCCCTGGGCATTCGGGCACAGTTCCTGAATTATAGTTGTGGGGGAAGGCCTGCTAGTGCAATTGGTAGGGCGGTGTGTCATAGTACCAGGGCTAATGTTAGGGGGAGGAAGTTTTTTCATACGAGGTGTATAAGTTGATCATATCGGAATCGTGGGTATGAGGCTCGTACTCATAGGAATATAATGGATAGTAGTGCGGCTTTAGTTATGAGGCTGATTGTTGTTAATTCTGGGATGTGGTGAATGTGTGATGTTCCTAGGAATAGTACGGCTGATAGAGTATTTATTAGTAGGATATTTGCGTATTCGGCTAAGAAGAATAGGGCGAATGGCCCTCCTGCGTATTCTACGTTGAAGCCTGAGACTAGTTCCGATTCTCCTTCTGTTAGGTCAAATGGTGCTCGGTTTGTCTCTGCTAGGGTTGAAATATATCACATGGCGGCTAATGGTCAGGCAGGGGCTAATAGTCAGATACTTTCTTGGGCTGTGCTAAATGTTTGTAGGGTGTATCCGCCTGAAAACATAATTACTGATAGAAGGATTAGCCCGAGGCTTACTTCGTAGGAAATTGTTTGGGCTACTGCTCGTAGGGCTCCAATTAGTGCATATTTTGAATTTGATGCTCATCCTGATCCTAGAATAGAGTATACTGCAAGGCTTGACAGGGCTAGGATAAATAGAACTCCTAGGTTGAGGTCAATTACCGGGTAAGGTATAGGTATGGGCGCTCATAGTGTTATGGCCAGGGTTAGTGCAAGGATGGGGGTAGCTAAGAATAGGAATGGGGAGGATGTAGAAGGGCGGACTGGCTCTTTAATAAATAGTTTTACTCCGTCGGCGATTGGTTGTAGGAGTCCGTATGGTCCTACTACATTTGGTCCTTTTCGTAGTTGCATATATCCTAGTACTTTACGTTCAATTAGGGTCAGGAAAGCTACTGCCAGTAGGACAGGTACGATATAGGCTAGGGGATTAATTAGGTGATTTATTAGAGTGTTTAGCATAAACTGGGAAGAGGATTTGAACCTCTGGTTTAAAGGGCTTAGGCCTTTCGCAATTTACCATGCTCTGCCACCCCAGTATGCCCTTATTTCGGGTGGTTGGGGTTTTGGCCCTCCCTTTATTTAATTTATTTGTTTTCATTAATTAGGGGTGGGGCGTGCTTTAAGTATAGGCCCCTCTTTTCCGATCCTTTCGTACTAGGAAAAGTAGCGTTACAGATAGAAACTGACCTGGATTGCTCCGGTCTGAACTCAGATCACGTAGGACTTTAATCGTTGAACAAACGAACCCTTAATAGCGGCTGCACCATTAGGATGTCCTGATCCAACATCGAGGTCGTAAACCCCCTCGTCGATATGGACTCTGGGAGAGGATTGCGCTGTTATCCCTAGGGTAACTTGGTCCGTTGATCGGCTTAATTAGCCGGATCATTTTTGGTCAGATGTTCTGTGGCTTAGAGATGTCTCTCTTGGTTTTAGGGGTTTAGCCCATTCCACTCGGAGGCTTGTTTTTCCTCCGTGGTCGCCCCAACCGAAGGTAAAGTTTCATTTTCTACTAGGTTCTTGCTTTTTATTAAGTTGCTTGACGTGGTTGAATTTTGTACCTTAAGCTCCAAAGGGTCTTCTCGTCTTGTATAGTTATACCCGCTTCTGCACGGATAGATCAATTTCACTGACTTGAAGGGGGAGACAGTTAAGCCCTCGTTTAGCCATTCATACAGGTCTCTATTTAAAAGACAAGTGATTGCGCTACCTTTGCACGGTCAAAATACCGCGGCCGTTGAACCCGTAGTCACTGGGCAGGCTGGACCTCCTATACTCAGTTTAGTTGCAGGAGGCGATGTTTTTGGTAAACAGGCGAGGCTTGTGTTTGCCGAGTTCCTTCCCTTTCTTTTAGTCTTTCCTTTAAAATAGCACTCCAGTGTGGGGTTAACGATTGTTTAATTGTGGGGTTTTCTTGGTTTTTTTGTTGTTCACATTACTCTCTTGGGTTGGGTTCGTTAATGTCCAGTGGTTTGTCCGATCTGGTTTACACTTGTGCTTGGAGAAGAGCAGGTCTTCTTGTTACTCATTTTAGCATAATTTCTTCCATGTAGGCATGGGTTAGCCTGATATTGTTAGGGGAATAAGATTTTTTTATCAGTATAATAAACTTCTTTCTGTCTGAGCTTTAACGCTTTCTATTTAGATGGCTGCTTTTAGGCCCACTAAAACAGTGTGTTTTATATATTATGATCTTTATCCTCCTGTAGAAGGTTGTATCCTTTGTTAGAGGGGCTGTACCCCCTTTAACTAACTCTCGTATGTTTCCCGTTGTCTTAATGTTATGTTTTTGATTTGGGGTGTACGAGGCTGAACTTCTATCCATTTCTCAGGCAACCAGCTATCACCAGGTTCGGTAGGTCTGTCACTTCTACCCGGAGCTCTTCCCACTCTTTTGCCACAGAGACGGGTTAGCCCTAAATTTTAATAGGCTGTCTCGGGGTAGCTCACCTGGTTTCGGGGTTTCAAACTAAAGGTCTCTTTGCTTGAGGGTGCTGGCTAAATCATGATGCAAAAGGTACAAGGTTTAGTCTTTGTTTTTTAGTGCTTATATGGGTTGTTTCATTTCTCTTTCAGCTTTCCCTTGCGGTACTTTCTCTATTGCTTTTAGGTTGAACCTTTTCTGTCTCCCATACTCAGGTAAAAAAATGGTTTAGTTTATGGTGTTAGGTCATGTTTTGTTATTAACATTGTTGGGTTATATTAGTGGTTAAGCTAGCTGTTTGGCTCAGGGCGATCCAATTTGCATGGATGTCTTCTCGGTGTAAGTGAGATGCTTGACTGACTCAGCCACACCCTGGGTTTAATCCAAGTGCACCTTCCGGTACACTTACCATGTTACGACTTGCCTCCCCTTGTCAGTGCTTTAGTGTTAAGTATCTTTGTTGCGTTTTGACAGGGGAGAGTGACGGGCGGTGTGTACGCGCCTCAGAGCCGGGTTCAAAAGGACACTCTGCTTCCTTTTTACTACTAAATCCTCCTTCAAGCACTATTTCATGTTGCATGTTCGTAGTGTTCTGTGATAGAAAATGTAGCCCATTTCTTCCCACTTCGTACGCTACACCTCGACCTGACGTTCTGGGTTGTGCCCATTTTGCTTACTTTTATTGCCTTCACAGGGTAAGCTGACGACGGCGGTATATAGGCTGGGATGGCTAGAAGTGGTGAGGTTTAACGGGGGTTATCGGTTCTAGAACAGGCTCCTCTAGGGGGGTCTAAGGCACCGTCAGGTCCTTTGGGTTTCAAGCTAATGCTCGTAGTACCCGGGCGGACGTCTAATTGTAGTTGGATGTCTAGGTTTATGGCTGAGCATAGTGGGGTATCTAATCCCAGTTTGTTTCTCAGCTTTCGTGGGGTCAGGTGGGCTTTAATAAAGCTACTTTCGTGTAATTGGGCTTCGGACACCTAGAAGCGTATGACGGCCAAAGGGCCATTTGGCTTTAAAATTTGTTTGCTTTCCTTAACCACCCTTTACGCCGTGGTTTTATCAACTAGGGCCTCTCGTTTAACCGCGGTGGCTGGCACGAGTTTTACCGGCCCTCTTTACCTTGACTGAGTCAAGTTTTCACTTATGGCTTAATGTTTATCACTGCTGAATTCCCTTGGGGGTGTGGCTTGGCCAGGCGTCTTGGGCTAAAATTTGTGCCTGATGCCCGCTCCTCGTCCCCGGGCAGGGGATTGAGGGCATACTCACGGGATTGCGGAGACTTGCATGTGTAAGTCGGGTAAGAGCTGATAATAAGGTACAGGACCATGCCTTTGTGCATGCGGAGTTTCTTAGGACCCATCTTAACATCTTCAGTGTTATGCTTTAAATTAAGCTACGCTAGC